AAGTATCGGTAAAATGGTTTATTGATATTGGATTTGATCAATGCAATGAATTGTTTCATCAAAAAAAAGGCCGACCCTAATTGAATTGATGAGCCCCATCCTAATGAAATTCATTTGATTGATACATGTACCCACCAATTTAACATAGATCCATTCAACGAATCATTGATAAAGAAAAGCAATTCTACTTGGTGAGAAAAACGATTCAGTTTCAATAACTTGTTGATCTCTATCCCTCTCTTTTCCAAATTTTTCGTTTTTGAATTTCTTGACTTAGTTTGAGATCGAAATATACCTACCGAACCTAATTTTAACAATGAGTGAATCAATGAAAGTATGAGAAATGGAGTTTAATCCCGTTTAGATTATAGCATATGGCAGACCAATCACTTCCCGAAGGGAAGGGTACTAGCCTTCGTATTTTTTTATAATTATAATATTTTATTTTTTTCTTTTCGAATATTTATCATTTTTTGTTTTTCATTTTTTAGACGTTTCTTCTAATCACTATTTTCATTTGATATTCTATATGTAATGAATATAACTATGTATTCAAATTTATGTATATTATTAAAATGCAATTTAAAATAAAAGAATTTCTATATAGAATTATTTAGATAATGGTGATTAGAATGAACGATTCATAAATATAAATGACAAATCAAAAAATTCTATGGAATAATGAAAGACAGAAAAATCCTTCAAATTGAGTCATATTATTCCATTATATTGACAATTTCAAAAAACTATTCATACTATGATCATAGTATGATGGTAGTCGGGCAAGTATGCCCCCATCGTCTAGTGGTTCAGGACATCTCTCTTTCAAGGAGGCAGCGGGGATTCGACTTCCCCTGGGGGTAGGGTACTACGAAAGCAAGTTGATCATGGATTATCAATAAGCTTCGAATTGATTCTTCCCGGGTCGATGCCCGAGCGGTTAATGGGGACGGACTGTAAATTCGTTGGCAATATGTCTACGCTGGTTCAAATCCAGCTCGGCCCAATAATTTTCGGATCCACCATGAAATAATATAACCCATTTGTCCTTCTACGGAAATGCTTGATACGGAAGAATAAAATAAAAAAAACTCCTATTTTCTGATATCTCTCTCTACTGTTATTTTTTTTCTATTTCTCTTTTTCCCACAAATTCGGATCTTGATAATGATCTCGACTCATATCGGGTCAGGATCTGTAAATATAAAGTTTCAGAAAAAAATAAATTTAAGAAAAAAAAAGAATACAGATTGATTATCAATTAATTTGACAATAACGAAAAAATAACTATTAATCCATGCTCCTCTCACTAAAGTGCATGTCCCCGCGTATATCAATCTATTACTCGCGTCTCTGTTAGAATATGACAATTCTAATCTAAAATCTACATAGAAAGGGTTTGAAGAAAATTAAATCATAAATAGATGTTGTACACTTTATTTCCCTGGGATTGTAGTTCAATTGGTCAGAGCACCGCCCTGTCAAGGCGGAAGCTGCGGGTTCGAGCCCCGTCAGTCCCGATGGATCCAAATCCAACAAAAAAAAATACATCAATTCATCTCTTCCTTTCCTGTGAAAGAGAGAACAAATAAGATAAATGAATTTGATTCCAAACGGGATCTTTCTTATTTTTTTTAAGAAGATTTGATCAGTACAAAAAAAGGAAGGAAGGGGTTTAGTTCGAACCTCCCTCTTTTTCCTTTTTTGAATTTCGCTGCTATTGTTTGCTTGAGTTTGTTTATAACCAATGTGAGGGTAAAGATAGTCTGATGAAATTTCATCAGATGATTGCATTGGACAAGAGAGAGGGCAGTAGATTAGAGAAAAGAATGCAAAAAAAGTAAAGAAATTCTTGATTGGATCAGGAATCCCATTTTGTTTGAATTCGGTATGGATAAAAGATCTTCCTATGTTATACTATTCAATTCTCGACGATGAATCGATTTGATAGCTCTGATATTGTTATTCATGATATGATATTTTAATACGATTCGATATCATCGGGATTTAATGCATCCCATTGAATTTACAAGCGAAACATTTATCATCTCTATGGGATTAAATCCCGAGTTATTTCGAAAAAAAATGAAACGATGAGATTATGGAAGTAAATATTCTCGCATTTATTGCTACTGCACTGTTCATTCTAGTTCCTACCGCATTTTTACTTATAATATATGTAAAAACAATCAGTCAAAGTGATTAATTTGAATTAAACTTGACTTTTTTGTTCTTATCAATGATTGAAGATAAGAAAAATGAAACGAAAAGGATTAAAATTCCGCGTCTTAAATAAATGAAATGGGCGGACTAGAATTATCAGTATTCTATGAGATCCGATAGTATGGTAGAAAGAAATATATGAATCCTTCTACCATACTATCTATTATTGTTATTGAAGTGTATAAAATTGTACTGTATAAAAATACAGGTTGAATATGGATGAATCTACAATATATATCTTTATATTTATATATAGATATCATATCAATCAATTACATATATGTAATTGATATAATATACAAAGGGGGCCAATTCTATTTCTTTGCTTCATAATTTATGTTGATTCATTCCAATGAATCTGAAATGAAATAATCGAAAGGCCACTCTTACTCTTACGATTCTAATTTCGAGATTTCTCATTCTTTTCAATATGAATTCCGATACCCACCATCAATAAAGGAAAAAAATGTTATGGGCATTAATAAAAAAAAAAAAATAGAGTAATCTTTTTTTAGCATTCTAAAGAAGTAATTGATTGAGTAGTTCACAGATGATCCAGGGGTTCGGTTCCGTGGGAACAACTTTTTATCTTCGGATTTCGAAAAGAATTAGCAAACCCCATCTTTAACGTTTGAACCATGATATGAAATGAGTTCCATAAAACAAGCATAAATCCAAGAAAATAACTAAAATCATAATCAATAAAACAAGCGCACGTAATATGTGGGTGGCTACCCCGAGGTACTATCTTATTATGAGGTAATATATTATTATGCGTAGTATTTCATTGGACAACCACTATGTCTATGTTCTTTCGTGTCGAAAGTATGTATCCACTTAAAAACTTATAATAATAATAGAACTCTTTTTTTTTTACTTACTGTTCAAAGAAAAATCAAAGAAAAAAAGAGAAACCAAAAACAACAACAAATGAAATAAAAAAAGCTTTGCAGAACAATCTAAAAAACAATCGATACAGTTTGATTCTTCAATTAGTAGTACCTCTAGAGTCCACTTCTTCCCCATACTACGAGTGAAAGGGAAAATGTAAAGACTACCATTAAAGCAGCCCAAGCGAGACTTACCATATCCATGTGAATTATGTCCCCTATCTCTATGAATATAAAAGAATTATTCCATTATTGCTCACTAATCATTATTGTTCACTAATAATAGTGGAATCACTAGCGCATAGTCAAAAAGAGATTCGGACACAACAGCGTTGATGAAACAATCCAAAAAATCTAATTATAACAAGTTATTTATTATATATATGATTTCGAGTATAATCGAAAAACATTAAGCACAAGTAAATAAAAGACGGAGAGAAACTCTTGGAAGTATCAAAGGAGTGTTAGTAACATCTAGGAATAATAAGACCTAGTCTTTCTTTTGTTGCCCTGCATTTCATTACATGAAGTAAAAAGTATAAAAATAGAGAATCAAGATAGATCACTATCTATCACCTACCCCTAATATTCTATTCCTTTCTCATTTGGTCTAATCTTTACAGTCTCCCGATTGTTTCATACAGACAATCGGGAGATGGCCTATTACATGCGTGACTTGAGCTTACCGAAAAGAAAGAATTTCTTTTTTTACTTAATATTAATAAATATCACTTTTTAAAAGATTTTAAGAAAAAGCCAATTATCCATTCAATATAATATTGATTGAATGCTCGAGCACTCAGATATTTTCGTGAGTCCGTATATAAAGTATCTTCCTCCCTTTCCGTAACTAAAAAATCAATTAGATTCCCTATCTGTCTATCCAATCTAATTCAAGACCCAGTCAGTAGACACTACATTAGTAGTCGAAGGGCTATCATATCAAGATTTAACGATTCTTTTTTTCATTACTCTAATAAATCCTTGAAACCTAGACGCAAGGATTTATAACATTTTAGAGAACGGAACCCCCAACGATGCTTAGAATCAAGTAAATCTAAAGAGGCTTTTTCTTCTGCTTACTTCTGCTGGAAAAAAAAAAATGATAAAGTTATATCAGCAAAACAGAAGAAGGTATTTCGATTCTTTTGTTGATGAGGCGACACCCGGATTTGAACTGGGGAAAGAGGATTTGCAGTCCCCCGCCTTACCGCTCGGCCATGCCGCCAAAACGATACAAAATAGATGATAATATTCCTTTTTTTTGGGGGGGGGGTTACTAAACTTCTTTTTTTTTTTTTACTCTACTTGTTTCTTGAATCCTCTTTTCCTTAATCCCCTTCCTAAAGGAGAGGCCTTCCCCTTTTTGTTTGGATTGGCTCTATCTCTTCGATTGATAGTATCTTACAACACACAATATCTAAAACTAAAAACCGAAAAACTTTTCTATTGAAAGAAAATAAAAAATCAAATGTGGGTTGGATTTTCAGTCACAAAAGCCAAAATTCAGGACAAATGGGAACCGTTAACTTTAACTATTGACTGTGAATTCATAAATGATTCTGGGATTAAAATTGAAAATTAGGTTTCCCTAATGATATAAGAAAAAAATCCCCAAATTGATACCTTACCTAACTAAATCAAAATTGATCCATAACTAATCATTACTAATCCGGATTGATTTGTTTCCATAAAAAATCCTTCTCAATTAAAATTATAATAGGGAATTTTCGGGATTCAATTTTTCGTTGAATAGAAAATAGAAATTTTCATAGAGCATGACATGTGGTGTCCCGAATAGAACTGTAATAAAGGAGGAGATATATATATAACTATAGTTATATCTGCACATGTTTAATAAATACAAGTCTTCATACACCCTCCAAG